ATGTGCATTATTTAAATAATGTAAATAGATACACTTTGGACTTAAAAATATACTACTCGAGGTTTTCCTGTTTCCGGGGGGTTTTCAGGAATGTTAGTGATCTCAGGAGTGTAGGGGGGTAGGGGGGTTTTACGCGCAAAAGCCCCAGGGGGCATCTTAGATATCTTAGGAGAAATATTCATCATTTATGCTCTTGATATCCTATTATGCAATTCTTTATGTAATGACTTTTCACCACTCATACTATTTCCTCGCGCGCAAGGAAATGTTCAACCTTGTCTGTCATTACTGTGTGCACTCTGAAATGTCAATTGAAAGGAAACCAAAAAAGAGAACCAGTGACCCGCTGGAGTGAACGCCCGGCATGGTGGGTAACGAGGAGTATGTATTACCACCATTAACTTATGTAAGCGTCGATGAAAGTGGGAGGAGTAATATCAATCAATGGCCCTGAAGTAGGAACCAAATGCCAGGAATAATTCACTGTGTGAAACCCCCACGATAATTGCCCCTCACCCTCATTAAACGAATGCATTAAGAAATCAACTGATGGTCGGTTCTTACTACATTAAGATTCTGAGGTATGGCGGGATGTTGGACCCTCGTATAACTTAACATATGGATTAAATGTGTTCGGTCTTAAATTTCGCCCGTCCCAGATTTCATTTTTTATTGAATAAAGCAGGACTGGCTTCATGTAAATCTTAGGTTTTATGGTGCTGTATGAGTGGTTTAAACCGAGATATGCCGATAGAACATGTATGTCCTTGAGTACCATTGAAATGGTACATATAATGTTATGGTGTTAATACATATATGTATATGCAAAGAGTAGTTTAGTTAAGAATACTAGCTTTGGGAGTTAGTGGTGGAGGTTAAAATCCTCTCTCTTTGAGCAATAGAGGGGATTTTAACCCCTGGCATCCGGTTTACAAGACCGGTGCTCTAAAACTGAGCTACTAGTGCTAAACCCACTCGAGGGCTTTGTTTTCTAACCACCCTGTTAGTGGGGTGATAACTAAGAATAGGGTGAAGTACAGGAGGGAGGCGACTTGACCGATGATGATGAAGGGGTGTTCGACGGGCATCCCGCCGATTCAGGTAAGAATGGCAACGTTGGCGATTAGGGTTCAGAACAGGAATTGAGTGAAGGGTCGGAAAGTTAGGCCTCGTTGTTTTGATGTATGAAGTACTGGGACTACTATAAGTACAAGGATTGAGGCCAATAGGGCTAGTACCCCTCCTAGTTTATTTGGGATTGACCGTAGGATGGCATATGCAAAGAGGAAGTATCACTCTGGTTTGATGTGTGGGGGAGTTACAAGGGGGTTAGCAGGGGTGAAGTTGTCCGGATCTCCTAGAAGGTTGGGGGAGAATAGTGCTAATGAAGTGAGCGCGACAAGGACTGCTGCAAAGCCCAGAAGGTCTTTGTATGAGAAGTAGGGGTGGAATGAGATTTTGTCTACGTCTGAGTTTAAGCCGAGGGGGTTGTTAGATCCTGTTTCGTGGAGGAAAAGCAGGTGGATCATGGTCACTGCTGCAATAATGAAAGGAAGAAGGAAGTGGAATGCAAAGAATCGGGTGAGAGTGGCGTTGTCTACTGAAAAGCCCCCTCAAATTCATTGGACTAGCGTGTTCCCGACGTAAGGTACAGCAGATAGGAGGTTTGTAATAACGGTAGCACCTCAGAAAGACATTTGTCCTCAGGGTAGGACGTAGCCTACGAAGGCAGTCATCATTACCAGGAGAAGCAGTACAACTCCGATGTTTCAAGTTTCTTTATAAAGGTAAGAGCCGTAGTAAAGGCCTCGGCCGATGTGGAGGTAAATGCAAATGAAGAAGAAGGATGCGCCGTTTGCGTGGATGTTTCGAATCAGTCAGCCGTAGTTCACATCTCGGCAGATATGTGCGACTGATGAGAAAGCTGTGGCGATGTCGGAGGTGTAGTGCATTGCTAGAAAGAGTCCTGTTAGGATTTGGGTAATTAAGCAGAGACCGAGTAGAGACCCAAAGTTTCATCATACCGAAATATTAGAGGGTGCAGGGAGGTCAACTAATGCATTGTTAGCAATTTTTAGTAATGGGTGGGTTTTGCGGAGGCTTGCCATTAGGGGTTCTTGTAGTTGAATAACAACGGTGGTTTTTCAAGCCATTAGTCCTGGTTAGAGTCCTGGCAGGAATTATGACTTATATTATGTCTTTGTTTTTATTTGGTTTAGTATTAGGTTTAGTTGCAGTTGCTTCTAACCCTTCTCCCTACTTTGCTGCTTTGGGGTTGGTTGTGGTGGCAGGCTTAGGGTGTGGGGTTTTAGTGGGGCATGGGGGCTCTTTCTTATCTTTAGTCCTGTTTTTGATTTATTTGGGTGGGATGTTGGTTGTGTTTGCTTACTCAGCAGCTCTTGCTGCTGAGCCTTATCCCGAGAGTTGAGGGAGTCGGCCTGTTGCGGCATATATAGTTATGTACGTGGTGGGAGTAGCCTTGATCTCTGGTTTATTTTGAGGGGGCTGATACGAGTCTTCTTGGGTGTCGGTGGATGAGCTTGGTGAGTTTTCAGTCCTTCGGGGGGATGTAGGGGGTGTCGCATTAATGTACTCGTTGGGCGGGGGAATATTAGTTATTAGTGCCTGGGTCCTTCTTTTGACGTTGTTTGTGGTTCTGGAGCTAACGCGGGGGTTAAGCCGAGGCACTCTTCGGGCAGTTTAAAGGATAAAAATAAGTGTCGCCAGGGCAAGGGTCAGAAGGAAGAAGGTCAGGTAGGTTTTAATTATTCCTTGTTGGGTGTTGCTTGTGGTTGTGACGAGAGGGATATTGAGGGAGGCTACGGCTTTAGGACCTGATTTCTCTAGTCAGGTTTGGTCTACTATTTGGCTAGCAATGGCTTGGCCTAGGGTAAGGTTAAGTTTTGGGGTGAATCGGTGAATTACTGCGGGGAAGAAGCCTAGCATGTTTGAGAAGTGGTGGAGTGCCAGTTGAGGGGTAGGTTTAAACTGTTTGCTTGTTAGTGAGGCTAGTTCCAGGGCCAGAAGTAGTCCAAGGATGGTTACTGTTAAGGCCGCCAGTTTGAGTAATGGAGGTATTGATATCACAGGGGTTTTCAGGGGGAGGATGTTTGAGGTAATAAGCAGTCCGGCAATAATGCTGCCTCAGGCTAGCCGTTTGATAGGGTTAATAACTGCGGGGTTGTTTTCGTTGATGGGTGAAAGTGAGTTGAATCGGGGGTGGCCTATGGATACATAGAAGACAACACGGAGGCTGTAGATGGCAGTAAAAGAGGTGGCTAGGAGTGTCAAGGCAAGGGCTCAGGCGTTAAGGTAGGATGTGTTTAGTGCTTCAATGATGGCATCTTTGGAGAAGAAGCCGGCTAAGAAGGGGGTGCCTGTTAGGGCAAGGCTTCCAACAGTGAGGCAGGAGGATGTGAAGGGGGTGAGGTGATGTATACTTCCTATTTTTCGAATGTCTTGCTCGTCGTTTAAGCTGTGGATAATTGATCCGGAGCAGAGGAAAAGCATTGCTTTGAAGAAAGCATGAGTGCAGATGTGTAGGAAGGCAAGTTGGGGCTGATTAAGCCCAATTGTTACCATTATTAGGCCTAGTTGACTTGATGTGGAGAAGGCAACGATTTTTTTGATATCGTTTTGGGTGAGGGCGCAGGTGGCTGTAAAAAGTGTGGTTAAGGCACCCAAGCAGAGACATGTTGTGAGGGCGAATTGGTTATTTTCTATCAGTGGGCTTATTCGGACTAGGAGGAAGATGCCTGCGACGACCATGGTGCTGGAATGTAGTAGGGCAGAGACCGGTGTGGGGCCCTCTATAGCAGAGGGGAGTCAGGGGTGAAGTCCGAATTGGGCTGATTTGCCGGTGGCGGCAAGGATTAGCCCTAAGAGGGGGAAAGTAAGGTCCAGGTCTTTGGCAGCTGCAAACATTTGTTGCATCTCTCAGGAGTTGAGGTTCGTTGCTATTCATGCCATAGCAAAGATTAGCCCGATGTCTCCGACTCGGTTGTACAGGACTGCCTGGAGGGCAGCTGTGTTTGCATCTGCTCGGCCGTATCATCAGCCGATAAGTAAGAAGGACATAATCCCTACGCCTTCCCATCCGATGAAAATTTGGAATATATTGTTTGCCGTCACTAGGATAATCATGGCAATAAGGAAGACAAGGAGATACTTGAAGAATCGGTTCATGAATGGGTCCGCGTGTATGTATCAGGATGCGAATTCTAGAATAGATCATGTGACGTAAAGGGCAATGGGGGTGAAAATAATTGAGTAGTGGTCGAATTTGAAGCTGATATTCACATCGAAGGTTAGGGTGTTTATTCAGTTTCAGTTGGTGACAATTGTTTCTGCCCCTTCATTAAGGAAAAGAAATAGAGGCAGCAGGCTAACAAAAAAGGCTAGTTTTACTGCTGTTTTGACCTGAATAAGGGCTCAATTGCTTTCCTGGGGCTTAGGGCTTAGGGTTGTGAGTACGGGGTAGATTAATAGTGCAAAGATAATGATTAAGCTCGAGGTTATTATAAGTGAGGTGGGATGCATAGCTGCTACTTGGATTTGCACCAAGAGTTTTTGGTTCCTAAGACCAACGGATGAGCTGTTATCCTTTAGGAGCGATGCGAGTGAGCCCAGGGGTTCAACCAAGGTGGCGAAGATTAGCAGTCTTCGTTGCTAGCGAGCCTCTCTCGGTGGATAAGGGGGTTTTAACCTCTGTTTTTAGAATCACAATCTAATGTTTTTGTTAAACTATATCTACAAGCGGCTCATCCTCAGATTAATTCAGGTTTTAGGATCAGGAGGATCAGTGGAAGCAGGTGGAGGGCTATTAGAAGGTGCTCTCGGGAGTGTGAGGGGTCTAGGGCAATAATGTGGGCTGGCAGTGGGCCTCGCTGAGTCATAAGGAATATGTAGAGTGAGTAGCCTGCGGTGATCAAAGTGCCGGCCCCTGTTAAAACAAGCGTCCATCAAGACCAGTTAAATAGGGATGTGAGAATCATTAGCTCTCCTATTAGATTAGGGAGGGGAGGAAGGGCAAGGTTGGCAAGGCTAGCAATGAATCATCATGTTGTTATAAGGGGGAGGGCTATTTGCAGGCCTCGTGCTAAAACCATGGTTCGGCTGTGTGTGCGTTCGTAGTTGGTGTTCGCCAAACAGAAAAGGGCCGAGGATGTTAGGCCGTGCGCAATTATGAGGATTAGGGCCCCGGTAAAGCCTCATGGTGTCTGGATTAAAATGCCACCTACTACTAAGCCCATGTGGCTGACTGATGAATAAGCGATTAGGGACTTTAGGTCTGTTTGACGGAGGCAGATGGAACCTGTCATGATTACTCCCCACAATGCAAAGATAATAAAGGGGTAGCTTAGTTCCTTGGTGAGGGGTTCTAGCATAACCAGCATTCGTATTATACCGTAACCTCCTAGTTTCAGAAGAACTGCAGCAAGGATTATGGAGCCTGCAACAGGGGCTTCTACATGGGCTTTAGGGAGTCAAAGGTGGACGCCATATAATGGTATTTTTACTAGAAAGGCTACCAAGCATCCGGCTCATCATAATTTGTCTGCGTATGTGGTTAGTTGGAGAGGGTTAGAGTATTGAAGCGTAAGGAGGGAGAGAGTGCCAGTACTGTTTTGAAGAAGCAATAGGGCAACAAGGAGTGGTAATGAGCCGGCAAGGGTGTAGAACAAAAAGTATGTGCCTGCGTTAAGCCGTTCTGTTTGGTTCCCTCAGCGAGTGATAAGAAATAGGGTTGGGATCAGAGTAGCCTCGAATATGACGTAGAACATGATAATTTCGGTGGCCCCAAAGGCTATAATTAGGAAGATTTGTAGGGATGTGAGGAGTGTGATGTATATTCGTTGTCGATTAATGGGTTCGAGGGCTGTGTGGTTCTGGCTGGCGAGGATTATAAGGGGGAGGAGCCAGCACGTAAGTACCAGGAGGGGGGTGGATAGAGGGTCTGTTGCCATGTATGGGCTGAGAAAGGACCAGCCTGTTTCCGACAGATTTTTTAGTCAGGCTAAGCTGGCAAGTGCAATCAGTAAGCTGTGGAGTAAGGTTGTGGGCCATAGTCATTTGGCAGGGGTTAACCAGGTTGTGGGGATTAGCATAAGGGTTGGAACGAGAATTTTTAGCATTGTAGGAGGTTTAGGCTTTGGAGGCGGTCAGTCCCGTGGGTTCGGGCGGTGGCTACCAGAAGAGCGAGACCTGCGCTTGCTTCACAAGCTGAAAATGCCAGCAGGAGTATGGGGGAGGCTGAGAAGTGGGTGGTGCTTAGTTGAAGGGCCCATAAGGAAAGTGCGATGAATAGGGAAAGCATTATTCCTTCTAAACATAGGAGGGCGGAGAGAAGATGGGTTCGGTGAAATGCTAGTCCTGTTAATCCTAGTATAAAGGCTGAAGAAAAGGTAAAGTGAACGGGGGTCATTAGGTAATTATGGACTTTAACCACAAGTTTTTGAGCCGAAATCAAATGTTTTTATTAAACTAATAACCTATTCAGCTCATTCTAGTCCGCCTTGGAGTCACTCATAAATTAGCCCTAAAGTGAGAAGTGCTAGAACAGCGGAGGCTCAAACGAATGTGAGCAGGGGTGATGACAGTTGGTCCCCTCATGGAAGCGGGAGGAGAAGTGCAATCTCTAGGTCAAAGAGAAGGAAGAGGATTGCAACGAGGAAGAATCGGAGGGAAAAGGGTAGTCGGGCTGAACCCAGGGGATCGAATCCACATTCGTAGGGGGAGAGTTTTTCGTAGTCAGGGCTTATTTGAGGGAGTCAGAAGGAGACGATGGCCAGGACGGTGGAGAGTACAATAGCGATGGCGATAATTGTTGTGACTAAATTCATTATCTTTCCTTGGATTTTAACCAAGACCTTGTGATTGGAAGTCACTAATACTTACTTTAGTACTAGAAAGATTATGAGCCTCATCAGTAGATGGAGATGTATAAGAATAGTCAAACAACGTCTACAAAGTGTCAATATCAGGCAGCTGCTTCGAATCCGAAGTGGTGTTCAGATGTGAAGTGATATTGAATTTGTCGGAGTAGGCAGATGGCTAGAAAGGTGGAGCCAATAATAACATGGAGTCCGTGGAAACCGGTTGCAACAAAGAATGTGGACCCATAAACTCCGTCTGCAATTGTAAAGGGGGCTTCGTAGTATTCTATAGCTTGGAGGAAGGTGAAGTAAAAGCCGAGGATAATTGTTAGGAATAGAGATTGAATTGCTTGTTTCCGTTCGCCTTCTATAATGCTGTGGTGAGCTCAGGTGACTGTTACCCCTGAGGCAAGTAAAACGGCTGTGTTAAGTAGGGGGACTTCAAATGGGTCGAGGGTGGTGATGCCTGTAGGGGGTCAGCAGCCTCCTAGTTCAGGGGTGGGCGCAAGGCTTGAGTGATAGAAGGCTCAGAAGAACCCTAGGAAAAAGAAGACCTCGGAGGTAATGAAAAGGATCATACCGTATCGAAGTCCTTTTTGGACAGGGGGTGTATGATGCCCCTGAAATGTGCCTTCTCGTACGATGTCTCGCCATCATTGGTATATTGTTAGAAGAAGAAGGGCTAAGCCAAGGGTTATTAGTGTTGTGGAGTGGAAGTGGAATCAAATTGCGAGACCTGATGTTATTAGTAGGGCGGCAACTGCGCCTGTTAAAGGTCAGGGGCTGGGGTCAACTATGTGGTATGCGTGTGCTTGGTGGGCCATTAGACGTTTTCTTGTAGGTAGAGGCTTAAAAGAAGAACAAATACGTATGCCTGGATCATAGCTACGGCGACTTCTAGGAGAGTTAGTAGGAACAGAAGGGCTGCTGTAAGAATTGCTACTGTAGGCATTAAGGGGAGAAGGACAAAGGCAGCTGTAGCAATTAGTTGAATTAGGAGGTGGCCGGCTGTGAGGTTGGCGGTCAATCGGACTCCTAGGGCAAGTGGGCGGATAAATAAGCTAATTGTTTCGATAATAATTAGGACTGGAATTAAGGGGGTTGGGGTTCCTTCTGGTAGGAGGTGGCCTAGCGCAATAGTTGGTTGGTTTCGCATGCCAATAATTACTGTTGCTAGTCAAAGCGGTACTGCAAGGCCCATGTTTAGGGAGAGTTGCGTGGTTGGTGTAAAGGTGTAGGGGAGCAGCCCTAACATGTTAAGGGTGATGAGGAAGAGTATTAAAGAAGTTAGGAGAAGTGCTCATTTATGACCGCCTGGGTTTAAAGGTAAGAGAAGCTGTTGGGTGAATCGATTAATAAATCAGTTTTGGAGGGTCAATAGTCGGTTGTTTAGTCATCGGGTTGAAGGTGTTGGGAAGAGGGTTCAAGGGAGGGTTAGGGCAAGGGCTATTAGAGGAATGCCTAGGTATGAGGGGCTCATAAATTGGTCAAAAAAGCTTAATGTCATGGTCAGGTTCAGGGTTCTGCTTTAGGTTTTTCGGTGCTTTGAGGTGTTGGCTCGTTTGGGAAAGTGTGAGCTATAACCTTTGGGGGAAGAATGGTTAAGAAGACTAGTCATGAGAAGACTAGAATAGCAAATCAAGGCGCGGGGTTGAGTTGAGGCATGTCACTAAGGGTGGTCGGGACTCACCAGTCTTTAGCTTAAAAGGCTAACGCTACGGCCCTATTTAGCTTCTTAGCGAAGCGTCTTCAAGTATTAGAGATGATCAATTTTCAAAATGCTCTAAGGGAACTGCTTCTACTACAATAGGCATGAAGCTGTGGTTAGCACCGCAGATTTCGGAGCATTGTCCGTAGAAAACTCCTGGGCGGGATGTGATGAAGGCTGTTTGATTTAGTCGGCCGGGAACTGCGTCTATTTTAATACCTAGGGCTGGGACAGCTCAGGAGTGTAGTACATCTTCGGCGGAGACTAAGACCCGGATGGGGGACTCAACGGGGATCACCATTCGATGGTCTGCTTCTAGGAGGCGGAATTGTCCAGGGGTAAGGTCTTGTGTGGGAATCATATATGAGTCAAATCCGAGGTCTTCGTAGTCAGTATACTCATAGCTTCAGTATCATTGGTGGCCCATGGCTTTAATTGTGAGATGGGGGTCATTAATTTCGTCCATAAGGTAGAGAATACGAAGAGAGGGAAGAGCAATCATAATTAGAATGACTGCTGGGAGGATGGTTCAGATAATTTCGATTTCTTGGGAGTCTAAGATATATTTGTTGGTTAGTTTAGTGGAGACCATCGCAACAATGATGTAAAGTACTAGTGTACTAATTAGGAACACAATTATTAGGGCGTGGTCGTGAAAATGAAGAAGTTCTTCTATAACAGGTGAAGCTGCGTCTTGAAATCCTAGTTGTGAGGGATGTGCCATTAGTTAGTCAAGACACGCGGGGGTTTAACCCACAATTCTGCCTTGACAAGGCAGTGTAATAGCTATTTTACTAGTGTCTTATGAAGAAAGTGACAGAGTGGTTATGTGGTTGGCTTGAAACCAGCCTACGGGGGTTCAATTCCTCCCTTTCTCGGTTAGTTTGATTGGACTTGGACAAATGCGGGCTCCTCGAATGTGTGGTAAGGGGGAGGGCAGCCGTGTAGTCACTCTACGTTAGTCATAGTTAGTTCTACTGCAAGAACTTCACGTTTGGCAGCAAATGCTTCTCAAATAATAAATAGGAACATGATTACTGCCACAAGAGAGACAAGGGATCCAATAGAGGAGACCGTGTTTCACAGGGTGTAGGCGTCGGGGTAGTCTGAGTACCGTCGAGGCATTCCTGCTAGGCCAAGGAAGTGTTGGGGGAAGAACGTTAAATTGACTCCTAGGAACATTACCCCAAAGTGGATTTTTGTTCAAGTGCTGTGAAGAGTGTAACCTGTAAATAGGGGGAATCAGTGTACGAAGGCGGCAACAATGGCAAATACAGCTCCCATTGACAGGACATAGTGGAAGTGGGCTACTACGTAGTATGTGTCGTGAAGGACAATGTCTAGGGATGAGTTGGCTAGAACAATTCCTGTTAACCCCCCTACCGTAAAGAGGAAAATGAAGCCAAGGGCCCATAGAAGTGGGGTCTCTCATTTGATTGCGCCTCCGTGAAGAGTTGCTAGTCAACTAAAGACTTTAACCCCGGTGGGGATGGCAATAATCATAGTAGCAGATGTGAAGTAGGCACGTGTGTCTACGTCCATACCGACTGTAAACATATGATGGGCCCAAACAATGAAGCCTAGAAGGCCAATTGCTATCATAGCTCATACCATGCCCATGTAGCCGAAAGGTTCTTTTTTACCAGAATAATAGGCTACAATGTGGGAGATTATACCAAACCCGGGGAGAATAAGAATATATACCTCTGGGTGGCCGAAGAATCAGAACAGGTGTTGGTAGAGAATTGGGTCTCCTCCTCCTGCTGGGTCAAAGAAGGTGGTGTTTAAGTTTCGGTCTGTAAGAAGCATTGTAATCCCTGCAGCAAGTACTGGGAGAGAGAGGAGCAGGAGAACAGCCGTAATTAGTACAGCTCAGACAAACAGAGGCGTCTGGTATTGGGAAATAGCGGGAGGTTTCATGTTGACAATGGTTGTAATAAAATTAATTGCTCCCAGGATTGAGGAAACCCCTGCGAGGTGGAGGGAAAAGATGGTTAGGTCAACAGACGCCCCCGCATGTGCGAGGTTACCAGCTAGTGGGGGATACACTGTTCAACCGGTACCAGCCCCTGCTTCTACCCCAGACGAGGCAAGGAGGAGAAGGAAAGAGGGAGGGAGTAGTCAAAAGCTCATATTATTCATTCGGGGGAATGCCATGTCGGGGGCCCCAATCATTAGTGGGATCAGTCAATTTCCAAATCCCCCAATCATAATTGGCATTACTATAAAGAAAATCATTACGAATGCATGCGCCGTAACGATTACGTTGTAAATTTGGTCGTCTCCAAGAAGTGCGCCTGGTTGGTTTAGTTCTGCTCGAATGAGCAAGCTTAGGGCTGTGCCTACTATTCCGGCTCAAGCACCAAATACTAGATAAAGGGTGCCGATGTCTTTGTGATTAGTCGAGAAAAATCAACGTGTGATTGCCACAGGTAAGATGGCTGAGTTTTTAAGCGGTGGATTGTAGCCCCATAAACAGAGGTTTGAGTCCTCTTCTTACCAAGCTCTGAGGTGTTTTACATATCAGATTGCAAATCTGAAGAAGTAGGCTAGTCGCCTACCGGGGCTTTCCCCGCCTATTAGCTGCTGAGCTAGGCGGGGAAAGTTAGATGGATGCTCGCTGGTTTGGGCGCTTAGCTGTTAACTAAGATTTTGTAGGATCGAGGCCTACCTATCTAGAAAGGCTTTAGCTTAATTAAAGTGTCTGTTTTGCATGCAGGAGATGTGGGGTAATGTCCCGCAAGTCTTACAGGGACTGGGAGATTCTCACTCCCACTGAGGGCTTTGAAGGCCCTTGGTCTGGATTGTTAGCCTAAGTCTCTTAAAGGGTTAGTACAGCTATCATGGCTGGGGTTAAGGGCAGGAGTGAGAGAGTGGCCATGGTTGAAATAGCGAGTGGAAGGGTAAGTTGTGATGTCTGGAGTCGTCAGGGGGTAATCCCGCTTAGGTTGTTAGGGGAAATAGTGAGGGTCATGGCGTATGTTAGGCGTAAATAGAAGTATAGGCTTAGCAGGGCGGTTAGGGCAGCTAGGGTCGCTGTGGGGGCGAGGTCTTGTTTAGTTAGCTCTTGTAAGATTAGCCATTTTGGTATGAAACCGGTTAAAGGGGGGAGGCCCCCTAGGGACAAGAGGACCAGGGGTGCGAGTGATGTGAGTGCGGGGGCTTTCGCTCAGGAGGTGGCAAGTGTATTAATATTTGTTGATTTGTTTAGTTTGAATACCAGGAATGTAGAGAATGTCATAACAAAGTACGTTAGGAGGGTGAGAAGGGTGAGGGAGGGGGAAAACTGAAGTACCAGGACCATCCAGCCAAGGTGAGCAATTGATGAGTAGGCAAGAATTTTTCGCAGTTGGGTCTGGTTTAGTCCCCCTCACCCCCCGACTAGGGTGGAGGCAAGCCCAAGGGCTACGAGGATGGTTGAATTGGTGGGTTGGATTTGCAGTAATAGGGCGAAGGGGGCGAGTTTTTGTCAGGTCGACAGGATTAGTCCGGTGGTAAGGTCTAATCCTTGAAGGACTTCGGGTAGTCAGGAGTGTAAAGGTGCTAGCCCGATTTTTAGGGCCAGAGCAATGGTAATCATGGTTACGGGGAGAGGGTGGGATATCTGTTGGATGTCCCATTGTCCGGTAAGTCAAGCGTTAGTTGTGCTTGCAAAGAGTAGTATGGCGGCCGCTGTTGCTTGGGTGAGGAAATACTTGGTGGTGGCTTCAACTGCTCGTGGGTGGTGGTGTTGGGCCATGAGTGGGATGATAGCGAGGGTATTTATCTCTAGCCCCATTCAGGCGAGCAGTCAGTGTGAGCTTGCGAATGTAATTGTAGTTCCTAGGCCTAGTCCAAATAAAAGGGTGGCTAAGATGTACGGGTTCATTAGTAAAGGAAGGAGTTTAACCAACATGTTTGGGGTATGGGCCCAAAAGCTTAATTAGCTGACTTTACTAGGAAGTGGTGTAGTGGAAGCACTGAGAGTTTTGATCTCTCCAGGTAGGGTTCGAACCCCTTCTTTCTAAGGAGTTGGGGGGACTTTAACCCCCATGTTTCACTCTATCAAAGTGGCCCTTTGGTTCAGGCACAACTCCGGGTTATAGTTGGGGAGGGAGTCCCGCGAAAGCAATGGGAAGCGCAAGGTGTCAAATTACTAGGGCGAGTGTGAGGGGAAGGAAGTTTTTTCAGATTAAGTGCATGAGTTGGTCATACCGAAATCGGGGGTAAGAGGCTCGGACTCATAAGAAGACGACTGAAAGTAGTGCTGCCTTAGTTATTAGGTTTACCGCAGTGAGCTCTGGGATTGTTGGAATGTGGGAGGCTCCTAAGAAGAGGGTGGCGGAGAGGGTGTTCATGAGTAGGATGTTAGCGTATTCTGCTAGGAAAAACAGAGCGAAAGGTCCTCCTGCGTACTCTACGTTAAAGCCCGAGACTAGTTCTGATTCTCCTTCAGTAAGGTCAAAGGGGGCACGGTTGGTTTCTGCTAGGGTTGAAATGTACCATATTGCGGCGAGAGGTCAGGCTGGAAGGATCAGTCAGACGCTTTCCTGAGCGACGTTGAAGGTTTGAAGTGTAAAGCCGCCAGTAAAAATGATGGCGTTTAGGAGAATGAGGCCCAGGCTAACTTCGTAGGAGATGGTTTGGGCTACGGCTCGGAGGGCTCCGATGAGGGCATACTTTGAGTTGGATGCTCACCCTGAGCCCAGGATTGAGTAGACGGCGAGGCTGGAAAGGGCTAGAATGAATAGGATACCTAGATTTAAGTCAATAACTGGGTACGGTAGAGGTATTGGGGCTCACAGGATAAGGGCAAGTGTTAGGGCTAGTATTGGGGTTAAAATAAATAGTAAAGGTGAGGAGGTAGAGGGTCGTACGGGCTCTTTGATGAAGAGTTTTACTCCGTCTGCGATCGGTTGAAGAAGGCCATAAGGGCCTACGATGTTTGGGCCTTTCCGTAATTGTATATAGCCTAGCACTTTTCGTTCGAGGAGGGTTAGGAAGGCGACCGCTAGTAGGACGGGCACAATAAAGGTCAGGGGGTTAATAATATGGGTGATGAGTGTTGAAATCATAGTTAAGGAGAGGACTTGAACCTCTGTGGAAAGGGCTTAGGTCTTTTGCAATGTCCGGGCTCTGCCACCTTAACATGCCGTTCTCTCAGGCACGGGGGTACGCCCTTTTGCCTATTTTATTTGTCTTCATTAGGTGGGGGTGAGGCATACCTAAGGCATGGGCCTCTTCTTTTCGGTCCTTTCGTACTAGAAAAGATCGTGTCATAGATAGAAACTGACCTGGATTGCTCCGGTCTGAACTCAGATCACGTAGGACTTTAATCGTTGAACAAACGAACCCTTAATAGCGGCTGCACCATTAGGATGTCCTGATCCAACATCGAGGTCGTAAACCCCCTTGTCGATATGGGCTCTAAAAGGGGATTGCGCTGTTATCCCTAGGGTAACTCGGTCCGTTGATCGGCTTTGCCGGATCTTAATGGTCAGAATTTCTGTTTGCTAGAGTGGGAACTCTCGGCTGTAAGAGGAAGTGCTCTCATTCCACGTGGGGGTTTTGTGTTTCCCCGCGGTCGCCCCAACCAAAGACATTAGGGCAGGGTTCATTTAGTTTGGCCCTTTGTTTAGGGGTGTTTGACATGATCTGCTTTGGTGTCTAAAGCTCCATAGGGTCTTCTCGTCTTATGTGTAAATCCCCGCTTCTGCACGGGGAGATCAATTTCATTGACTCGAAAGAGGAGACAGCTAAGCCCTCGTCATGCCATTCATACAGGTCTCCATTTAAAAGACAAGTGATTGCGCTACCTTCGCACGGTCAAAATACCGCGGCCGTTAAACTTATAGTCACAGGGCAGGCGGGACCTCTTATTCATTAGTTTTGCAAGAGGCGATGTTTTTGGTAAACAGGCGAGGCTTCATGTGTTTGCCGAGTTCCTTCTCTTTCTTTTAGTCTTTCCAGGGGTGCACACCAGTGTAGGGTTAACGGTTATTCTAGTTGGATGGTTTTCTGGTTGTTTGGTCTGTCGTTCAGTTCCCTCTTTGTTTGGGGCCGTTAATATTCGGCGGGGTGTCCGTTCCGATTTACATGTGTGCTGGGAGAGAGGCAGGGCTCTCTTATTACTCATATTAGCATGGTCGCTTCCATGTTTGCATGGGACGGCCTGATAGGTCTAGGGGTTTAAGATTGAGTTATCAGGATAGGAAGGGGTAAGTGTATGTCTGAGCTTTAACGCTTTCTAAGGGGGTGGCTGCTTTTAGGCCTACTCGAACATGTCTCCCTTGGTTTGATTATGATCTTTATCCTCCTGTAAAAGTTGTGTCTTGTATCAAAGGGGCTGTACCCCCTTTGATTAACTCTCTCGGTTTCTTTAGGTGTCAAAAGGGGGTTAAGACGGAGGGCGAAGAAAGAAGCCGGGAGGCTGAACTTCTATCCAATTCTCAGGCAACCAGCTATAACTAGGCTCGGTAGGTCTGTCACCACTACTCGAAGCTCTTCCCACTCTTTTGCCACAGAGACGGGTTTGCCCTATTAATAGGCTGTCTTGGAGTAGCTCACCTAGTTTCGGGGGGTCAAACTAAAGTGCTCTTCGCTTGGGGTTACTGGCTAAATCATGATGCAAAAGGTACGAGGTTAAATCTCTGCTTTTTTGTGCTTTACTGGGTTGTTTCATTTCTCTTTCAGCGTTCCCTTGCGGTACTTTTTCTGTTGCTCCACGGTTCCTTTTCTATCGCCTGTACTAGGGAGGAAAAATGGTTTGTTTAATAAATTTTGGTGTATTTGGGGTTATTGAGGGGGTTGTGTTGTTTTTGGTTGGCGGGGCTAGCTGCTGGGCGTCAGGGTAATCCGATTTGCACGGATGACTTCTCAGTGTAAGGGAGATGCTTTTCTGTCTTAGCTATACTCTGATTTTTCCAAGTGCACCTTCCGGTACACTTACCATGTTACGACTTGCCTCCCCTTTGCAGCTGTGGGGTTTTAGTTATGTGGTTACATACGCTTGGGGAGAGTGACGGGCGGTGTGTGCGCGCTTCAGGGCCGATTTCAGCGGAACGCTCTATTTTCTGCTTACTGCTAAATCCTCCTTCAGTATACGTGTTTCAGCGTATCGTTCGTATTCTCTGTATTAGAGAATGTAGCCCATTTCTTCCCTTTTCATACGCTACACCTCGACCTGACGTTTTGGGCTGTGCCAATTTTGCTTACTATGAGGCCTTCACAGGGTAAGCTGACGACGGTGGTATATAGGCGGGTTAAACAAGAAAAGGTGAGGTTGAACGGGGGTTATCGGTTCTAGAACAGGCTCCTCTAGGTGGATCTAAAGCACCGCCAAGTCCTTTGGGTTTTAAGCTAATGCTCGTAGTACCCGGGCGGGTAATAGGTGTAGTAAATTACCAATGTTTAGGGCTAGGCATAGTGGGGTATCTAATCCCAGTTTGTGCCTTAGCTTTCGTGGGATCAGATAGTATAAAGCCACTTTCGTGGTTGAACTTCTTACCTTCGGATGCGTATAACAGCTCTGAGGGCGTTCGGCTTTAGTATCTAGTTTGTCTTAACCACTCTTTACGCCGGTGTCTATCAACTTGGGTCTCTCGTATAACCGCGGTGGCTGGCACGAGGTTTACCGACCCTCTTAGCTTTAACTAAGTCAAGTTTTCACTTATGGCTTAATGTTTATCACTGCTGAGTTCCCTTGAGGGTGTGGCTAAGCAAGGTGTCGTGGGCTAAGTAAAATGTGCCTGATACCAGCTCCTTGTTCCCAGATAGGGAACTGTAGGGCATTCTCACAGGGGTGCGGATACTTGCATGTGTAAGTTTAGCTAAAGTCGATAGTAAAGTCAGGACCAAACCTTTGTGCCTGCGGAGCTTTCTAGGGCTCATCTTAACATCTTCAGTGTCATGCTTTAATTAAGCTACGCTAGC